GATGGATCTTAGTAATGGAATAATAAGCCATAATTCATTGGTTGCTTGTATCATTAACCATTTCTTTATTTTTATGCGAGGAGCTTACCATGAATCCACTGATTTCTGCTGCTTCCGTTATTGCTGCTGGATTGGCTGTAGGGCTGGCTTCTATTGGACCTGGAGTTGGACAAGGGACTGCTGCGGGCCAAGCCGTAGAAGGTATCGCGAGACAACCAGAAGCAGAGGGTAAAATACGAGGTACTTTATTGCTTAGTCTGGCTTTTATGGAAGCTTTAACAATTTATGGACTGGTCGTGGCATTAGCGCTTTTATTTGCAAATCCTTTTGTTTAATCCTCGAAATAAATGGGAAAGTCTTGTTTTGATCTTTCTTATTTTATTATCTTAGATTTGCCGCTTTATTTTTCAAATTATATCAAGATTTTAATCCTACAATAACTTTAACTTATTCGTTGAGATAATACAATACCCCGTGGGAAGGACTAATTTGAGGATCAGGAATTAGCGGATCCACTCGCTTTTTTCCTTCCCGTTCTCGGTCCAATGGAATCCCCTTCTTTAGTACGCCTTGCAACGAACGAGATATATCGTAATTGATATGATACCTGGCCTGGGACCTAATTATAATTAAGTATTTTTTTTTGGGGGGGAGTTCAATTGAAATTAAATAGATTGAGAAATATGGAAAAAATAAAATCAACAAAGGGTGAAGTAATACAAAAAGAACTCTGTTCAATTTAGTCAGTCCTATCTATAAGAGGAGATCATATGAAAAATGTAACCGATTCTTTCGTTTCCTTGGGTCACTGGCCGTCCGCCGGGAGTTTCGGATTTAATACCGATATTTTAGCAACAAATCCAATAAATCTAAGTGTAGTCCTTGGTGTATTGATTTTTTTTGGAAAGGGAGTGTGTGCGAGTTGTTTATTTCAAGAATAAGCTGGATCTAACCAGCTGCACTTTTTTCTTTATAACTAGGAAAGAAAGGTGCACAATCCCGCGAATTACTTCTGAATCAATTCAGAAATCATATGTACGAACCGTAGCATTTCGTGATTCGTTGGTAAATACACTTTGATTCTCTATTAACCAATAATATGGGGCCCTAAACATGGTTAAAGCTAAATTGTTTGAAGTCTCGGCGCAACATTGGTGTTCTTTCTACCACTATGTTAGTATGGCGAGAGTTTCAAAACGAATCCTTGCATTTTATCCGATATAGAACACTCATATCGATAAAATTATTTGTGAACCTTTTATTGTTACTGAAAAACGGGAATCCCCTCCTTTTTTTATCCAATGCGGAATCGACGACCTATGTATAAAGTAAGCGGAATTTTTTGGATTTGAATAAAAAAAAAAAAGAAACAACTTTGCCGATAATTAAATTACAGATTTTTTGTCTGGTCGGAAGAGTCCTCCGAATATTCTGGTCTTGGATCAACGATCCGTTTCAATATTTTTGAATCCGAACAGAAAAGAGAGGATAAGCTCATTATATTATATATATAAAAAAAAATATATAAATAAAAAAGTGATACGGGAATGCCCCATAAGTAAGTGAGCGTGAGAGCCAAATGAATCGAAAGATTCCTGTTTGGTTCGGGAAGAGGTCATGGAATTGTTAAAATTAATTGTAATGGGAAGATAATCTACTTTCATTAAGTGATTTATTAGATAATCGAAAACAGAGAATCTTGAGTACTATTCGAAATTCAGAAGAGCTGCGCAAAGGGTCCATTGAAAGGCTGGAAAAGGCCAAGGCCCGCTTACGAAAAGTGAAAATAGAAGCGGATGAGTTTCGAGTGAATGGATATTCCGAGATAGAACGAGAAAAATTGAATTTGATTAATTCAACTTATCAGAATTTGGAACGATTAGAAAATTACAAAAATGAAACCATTCAGTTTGAACAACAAAGAGCGATTAATCAAGTCAGACAACGCGTTTTTCAACAAGCCTTACAAGGAGCTCTAGGAACTCTGAATAGTTGTTTGAACAACGAGTTACATTTACGCACTATCGGTGCTAATATTCGTATGTTTGGGGCGATGAAAGAAATAACTGATTAGTCCTTCTACTGTAGGTATTATTTATTGATTTTTCCTTTGCTTCTGAAAAAGAATTAAGCAAGACTCATGGCAACCCTTAGAGCCGACGAAATTAGTAATATTATCCGTGAACGTATTGAGCAATATAATAGAGAAGTCAAGATTGTGAATACTGGCACCGTACTTCAAGTAGGTGATGGCATTGCTCGTATTCATGGTCTTGATGAAGTAATGGCAGGTGAATTAGTAGAATTTGAAGAGGGTACAATAGGCATTGCTCTTAATTTGGAATCCAATAATGTTGGTGTTGTGTTAATGGGTGACGGTTTGATGATACAAGAGGGAAGTTCTGTAAAAGCAACAGGAAGAATTGCTCAGATACCAGTGAGCGAGGCTTATTTGGGTCGTGTTATAAATGCTCTTGCTAAACCTATTGATGGTAGGGGC